GTTTATGTAGCTTAATTAAAGTATAGCACTGAAAATGCTAAGATAGATTTTTAAATATCTCAAAAACATAAAGGTTTGGTCCTAGCCTTATTATTAATTAAAATTATATTTATACATGCAAGTCTCAGCACCCCTGTGAAAATGCCCTTTTTTACCATGAAGTGAACAAGGAGCGGATATCAGGCACATCTATGCCCACAACATCTTGCCAAGCCACACCTCTACAGGAATTCAGCAGTAATAAACATTGAATAATAAGCGTCAACAAGCTTGAATCAAGTAATAATTTTAAGGGGTGGTAAATTTCGTGCCAGCCACCGCGGTTATACGAGAAACCCAATCAATAAAAACGGCCTAAAGCGTGGTTAAATAATATTAAACTCAATAGAAATAAAAATTAACTTAACTGTTATACGTATTTGTTAAACGGACACCCAAAACCGAAAGATATTCTAATAAACAAATTACTTGAATCCACGAAAGCTAAGAAACAAACTAGGATTAGATACCCTACTATGCTTAGCCCTAAACTTTGGAAACCCCCCCGCCTGAGTACTACGAGCCACAGCTTAAAACTCAAAGGACTTGGCGGTGCTCTACACCCCCCTAGAGGAGCCTGTTCTATAATTGATAACCCCCGCTAAACCTCACCACTTATTGCCAGTACCGCCTATATACCGCCGTCGTCAGCTCACCATTTGAATGAATAATAGTAGGCATAATGATAAACATAAAAACGTCAGGTCAAGGTGTAGCGAATTGAGTGGAAAGAAATGGGCTACATTTTCTATACAGAAAATACGAAAAATCTTATGAAAAAAAATTTAAAGGTGGATTTAGCAGTAAAAAGAAAACATAGTGTTCTTTTAAAATAGGCCCTAGAGCGCGCACACACCGCCCGTCACCCTCCTTAAAAAATATAGTGATATAATAAAACAAAACAAAAGAAGAGGTAAGTCGTAACATGGTAAGTTTACCGGAAGGTGTACTTGGATTATCAATATATAGCTAAAATATAGCATCTTGTTTACACCAAGAAGATACTTGTTAAATTCAAGTTATTTTGAGTAATAAATTTAGCCTAATTAGTCATATATAATTTTTTTTAAATAATAAAATAAAACATTTTTACCATTTTAGTATAGGAGATAGAAAAATTTAATAGCGCAATAGAAATAGTACTGCAAAGGAAAAATGAAATAGAAATTAAATAAAACATAAAAACAATAAAAAGCAAAGACTTAACCTTTTACCTTTTGCATCATGGTCTAGTTAGTTTAACCTAACATAAAGCACTTAAGTTAGATACCCCGAAACTAAGCGAGCTACTCCGAAGCAGCAAAACGAGCTAACCCTTCTCTGTGGCAAAAGAGTGGGACGACTCCCGAGTAGTGGTGATAAACCTATCGAGCCTAGTAATAGCTGGTTACTTAATAAATGAACTTAAATTCAACTTAAAATATTTTTAAACAATTAAAGTAAAATATAGTATTTTAAAGCTAATTAATAGAGGTTCAGCTCTATTAATAAAGGACACAACCTAAAACAATGAATAATGATTATATTAACAAAAGAAATTAATTATGTAGGCTTAAAAGCAGCAACCATATAAAAAGCGTTAAAACTTTATTTAATAAATCTTATTATAACAATAAAAAATCTCAATTCATTAAAACTATTAAGTCTACCTATTTAAATAGGTGTGCTCATACTAGAATTAGTAATAAGAATTTATTCTCTTAGTGCAAGTGTAAATCAAAACGAATAATTCACTGATAATTAACGAACCTAATTGAAGGAAAATTAACATTTTACAAGAAAACCCTACTAAATTAACCGTTAACCCAACACAGGAGCACACCAGAAAGATTAAAAATATAGGAAGGAACTCGGCAAATATGAACTTCGCCTGTTTACCAAAAACATCGCCTCTTGCAACCAAAGTATAAGAGGTCCTGCCTGCCCAGTGACATTAAGTTTAACGGCCGCGGTATTATGACCGTGCAAAGGTAGCGTAATCACTTGTCTTTTAAATAAAGACCAGTATGAATGGCAAGACGAAAGTTCAACTGTCTCCCTAAATTAATCAATGAAATTGATCTTCCCGTGCAGAAGCGGGAATAAAATTATAAGACGAGAAGACCCTATGGAGCTTTAAATATATGATCAACTGTATAATATAAAATTCGATAGATTAAATATTTAATAAAACATTATGATCAAAATTTTAGGTTGGGGCGACCACGGAGAAAAACAAAACCTCCGAGATGAAAAGAATATCTTAATTTATGAATTACAGTTCCAATAAATAAAATATTTAACATAATTGATCCAATATTTTTGATCAACGAACTAAGTTACCCTAGGGATAACAGCGCAATCCTTTCCAAGAGTCCCTATCGACGAATGGGTTTACGACCTCGATGTTGGATCAGGACACCCCAATGGTGCAGCCGCTATTAAAGGTTCGTTTGTTCAACGATTAAAGTCCTACGTGATCTGAGTTCAGACCGGAGTAATCCAGGTCAGTTTCTATCTATAAAAAATTTTTTCTAGTACGAAAGGACCGAAAAAATAGAGCCAATATAAAAACAAGCTCTACTTTATCCTATTGAAGACAATTAAAATAGACTAAGGCAAATAAATAAACCCAAGATAAGGGTTAGTTAGAATGGCAGAGTCTGGTAATTGCAAAAGATCTAAGATCTTTCACCCAGGGGTTCAATTCCCCTTTCTAACTATGAATAACATAATTTTTCTGATTATTAACCCATTCTTATATATTATTCCCGTATTATTAGCAGTAGCATTTTTAACTCTTGTAGAACGAAAAGTCTTAGGCTATATACAACTACGTAAAGGTCCTAATATTATTGGACCTATAGGTATTCTTCAACCGCTAGCTGACGGCTTGAAACTTTTTATTAAAGAACCAATTCGACCATCAACATCATCACAAATTTTATTTATTATTATACCAATTTTAGCTTTAACTTTATCACTTATTATTTGAATTCCACTTCCAATACCTAATAATTTATCCAATATTAATTTAGGCATTTTATTTATTCTTGCACTTTCAAGTTTAGCCGTTTATTCTGTGCTCGGCTCAGGGTGATCTTCAAATTCAAAATATGCCTTAATTGGATCCCTTCGTGCAGTCGCACAAGCAATTTCATATGAAGTTACACTAGGCTTAATTTTATTATGCCTAGTATTATTAACAGGAAGTTTTTCACTAATAAATTTTAGCATAACTCAAGAATTTATATGATTATTTATTCCCACCTGACCAATAGCAGCAATATGATTTATCTCAACCCTAGCGGAAACAAATCGAGCACCATTTGATTTAACTGAAGGAGAATCAGAGCTTGTATCAGGGTTTAATGTAGAATACGCAGGAGGCCCATTTGCCTTATTTTTTTTAGCTGAATACGCAAATATTTTAATAATAAATACCCTTTCAGCAATCTTATTTTTTGGTATAACCTATAACCCAAATCAACCAGAGATCTATACACTAAATTTAATAATTAAAACAACTATTTTATCAATACTTTTTTTGTGAATTCGAGCATCATATCCACGATTTCGATATGACCAATTAATACACCTTATTTGAAAAAATTTTCTTCCAATCACAATCGCTATAACAATTTTTCATATTTCATTACCAATTTTTACCAATGGTATTCCACCAATAATTTAGGACATGTGCCCGAAAGTTAGGACTCACTTTGATAAAGTGAAATATAGGGGTTCAAACCCCCTCATCTCCTTAAGAAAAAAGGGTTTGAACCTATTCTTAGGAGATCAAAACTCCTTGGCATCCATCTACACTATTTCTTAATAGAATAAGCTAAATAAGCTTTTGGGCCCATACCCCAAATATGTTGGTTAAAATCCTTCTTCCATTAATGAGCCCTTATGCATTATCAATCTTATTATCAAGCCTTTCCCTAGGAACTATACTTACATTTATTAGCAATCACTGATTTATAGCCTGAATAGGGCTAGAAATTAATACACTTGCAATTATTCCATTAATAACTAAACTCCATCACCCTCGAGCAACTGAAGCAGCCATTAAATATTTTTTAATTCAAGCATCAGCATCAGCATTAATTTTATTTTCATCAACAATTAATGCATGATTTACTGGAGAGTGAACAATTATAAATATTCAAACCCAACTACCCTCAATTATATTAACTATTGCGCTATCTATAAAACTAGGTATTGCTCCATTCCATTTATGAATGCCAGATGTACTTCAGGGATTAAGCTTATTAACATGCTTAATTTTATCAACTTGACAAAAACTAGCTCCAATAACCTTACTAATTATAACACATCAACTTATAAACTCTAATATATTAATTATTATAGCCCTTCTATCAACATTAATTGGGGGCTGAGGTGGACTTAATCAAACACAATTACGAAAAATTATAGCTTACTCATCTATTGCACATATAGGCTGAATAATATTAATCTTAACATTCTTACCCCATTTAATAATAATAAATTTATTAATTTATTTAATTATAACCCTATGTATATTTTTAATATTAATTCATTTTAATTCATTAAATATTAATAAATTGACTATATCATGAATTAAAAATCCAATTCTAACATCAGTAATAATAATTACACTTATATCCTTAGGAGGACTTCCACCAACTTCAGGCTTTATTCCAAAATGAATTATTCTTCAAGAAATTACTAAACAAGGCTTAATAACTATAGCTTCATTAATAGCACTTTCGGCTTTATTAAGCCTATTTTTTTATCTACGACTTTCTTATGCTGTATCTTTGACCTCCTCACCAAATGTACCTAATTCTAAACTTTATTGACGATTTAAAAACTTTACACTTTATCCTTTACCAATAACAGCCATTTTATCAATCTTACTCCTTCCAATTACTCCCTTAATAATTAACTTATTTATATAAGGACTTAGGCTAATTAGACCAAAGGCCTTCAAAGCCTTTAGCAGAAGTTAAAATCTTCTAGCCCTTGATAAGACCTGCAGGACTCTACCCTACATTATCTGAATGCAACCCAGATGCTTTAATTAAGCTAAGACCTTTCTAGATTAGAAGGCTTTTATCCTACGACCTTTTAGTTAACAGCTAAACGCTCAATCCAGCGAGCTTTAATCTACTTCTCCCGCGTGTCAGGGCGAGGAACGCGGGAGAAGCCCCGGAAAAACTTAATTTACTCTATAAAATTTGCAATTTTATGTGCTTTACACTACAGAACTTGGTAAGAAAAGGATTCTAACCTTTATTAAAGGGGTTACAACCCTCCACCTAATTCGGCCATCTTACCTGTGATAATCACTCGATGACTATTTTCAACTAATCATAAAGACATTGGCACTCTATATCTAGTATTTGGTGCTTGGGCCGGAATAGTGGGTACTGCTCTGAGTCTTTTGATTCGGGCTGAATTAAGTCAGCCTGGGACACTCCTTGGAGATGACCAAATTTATAATGTAATCGTAACTGCCCATGCATTTGTTATAATTTTCTTTATAGTTATGCCTGTAATAATCGGCGGGTTTGGAAATTGACTAGTTCCATTAATAATTGGAGCCCCTGATATAGCATTCCCACGAATAAATAATATAAGTTTTTGACTTCTACCCCCATCATTTCTATTACTTCTAGCATCATCCGGGGTTGAAGCGGGAGCAGGAACAGGCTGAACCGTATACCCCCCATTAGCCGGCAACCTCGCACATGCCGGAGCTTCAGTTGATTTAACAATTTTTTCACTTCATTTAGCGGGAATTTCATCAATTTTAGGGGCAATTAATTTCATCACTACTTCTATTAATATAAAACCTCCATCTGTATCACAGTACCAGACCCCACTTTTTGTATGATCTGTGCTAATTACTGCTATTCTCCTTCTATTATCATTACCGGTTCTTGCTGCAGGAATTACAATGCTTTTAACAGATCGAAATCTTAATACAACATTTTTTGACCCAGCTGGCGGAGGGGACCCAGTTCTTTACCAACACTTATTCTGATTTTTTGGCCACCCGGAGGTTTATATTCTTATTTTACCAGGATTCGGAATAATTTCCCATATTGTTACATATTATTCAGCAAAAAAAGAACCATTTGGGTATATAGGTATAGTGTGAGCTATAATATCTATTGGGTTACTAGGATTTATCGTTTGGGCCCATCATATATTTACAGTAGATTTAAATGTAGACACACGAGCTTACTTCACATCCGCCACAATAATTATTGCTATCCCTACTGGGGTAAAAGTATTTAGTTGATTAGCGACAATGCATGGCGGATCTATTAAATGAGATGCTGCAATATTATGGGCTCTTGGATTTATTTTTTTATTTACTGTTGGCGGATTAACTGGAATTGTTCTTGCCAACTCATCATTAGATATTGTTTTACATGATACTTATTATGTAGTAGCGCACTTTCACTATGTATTATCTATAGGGGCTGTGTTTGCCATTATAGGCGGGTTTGTCCATTGATTCCCATTATTTTCAGGATACACCTTACACTCTACTTGATCAAAAATTCATTTTGGGGTAATATTTATTGGGGTAAATTTAACCTTTTTTCCTCAACATTTTTTAGGTTTAGCAGGTATACCCCGACGCTACTCTGACTATCCAGACGCTTACACATTATGAAACACGGTTTCATCCATTGGATCCTTAATTTCTCTTGTTGCAGTCATTATAATAATATTTATTATCTGAGAGGCATTTTCATCAAAACGTGAAGTATTAACAACTGAATTTAATTCTACAAATATTGAATGACTTCACGGATGCCCCCCACCCTACCACACATTTGAAGAACCTTCGTATGTTCAAGCTCGGATTTATTAACAAGAAAGGAGGGAATTGAACCCACATGGGTTAATTTCAAGTTAACCACATAACCACTCTGTCACTTACTTATAAGATGTTAGTAAAAATTACAAAACCTTGTCATGGTTAAATTATAAGTTAAAATCTTATACATCTTTAATGGCACACCCATCACAACTAGGTTTTCAAGATGCAGCTTCCCCTATTATAGAAGAATTATTACATTTTCATGACCACGCATTAATAGCAGTTTTTTTAATTAGTACTTTAGTTTTATATATTATTACTATTATAATAACTACAAAATTAACCAACACTAATGCTATAGATGCCCAAGAAATTGAAATAGTATGAACTATTATACCAGCAATTATTTTAATTGTAATTGCCCTCCCATCCCTACGAATTTTATATTTAATAGATGAAATTAATGACCCGCATCTTACAATCAAAGCTATTGGGCATCAATGATATTGAAGCTATGAATTTACAAACTATGAAGATTTAATATTTGATTCATATATAGTACCAACCCAAGACCTCTCCCCCGGCCACTTTCGTTTATTAGAAGTTGACAATCGTATAGTAGTACCAATAGAATCCCCCATCCGCATGCTTATTTCTGCAGAAGATGTATTACACTCATGAGCAGTTCCGTCTATAGGTATTAAAACCGATGCTATTCCAGGCCGACTAAATCAAACAACTTTTATTGCATCTCGCCCAGGAGTATATTATGGCCAATGCTCAGAAATCTGCGGTGCAAATCATAGTTTTATACCAATTGTTATTGAAGCAACTCCTTTAAACTTTTTCCAAAACTGATCTTCATCTATATTAGAATTATCATTAAGAAGCTTTCAAACTAAGCAATAGCCTTTTAAGCTATAGATCGGTGATTTAACCCACCCTTAATGATATGCCACAATTAAATCCTGGGCCTTGATTTGCTATTTTTATTATTTCATGAATTGTATTTTTACTAATTTTAACTTTTAAAATCAGTAATTTTATTAACCTTAATGAGCCAACATCACAAAATATTAAAAAAAACAAACCTGAATCTTGAAACTGACCATGAATCTAAGTTTTTTTGATCAATTTTTGAGCCCTGTAATAATAGGTATTCCTCTAATAATATTAGCTATAATACTTCCATGATTATTATTCCCAAACCCAACTAACAAATGATTAAATAACCGACTATCCACACTTCAAATTTGATTTTCACAAAAATTTACTAAACAACTAATATTCCCCCTAAGCATTGGTGGCTATAAATGAGCTATAATTTTAACATCACTAATAGTGTTCTTAATCACAATTAACCTTTTAGGTTTACTTCCATATACATTTACCCCTACCACACAATTATCATTAAATCTTGGGTTAGCAGTACCATTTTGATTAACAACAATTTTAATTGGATTACGTAATCAACCTACAGCTGCATTTGGACACCTATTACCAGAAGGAACGCCAACCTTATTAATTCCAATTCTTATTATTATTGAGACAATTAGCTTATTTATTCGGCCTTTAGCACTTGGAGTCCGATTAACAGCTAACTTAACAGCAGGCCATTTATTAATTCAATTAATCGCAACCGCTACACTAGTGCTTCTACCTATTATACCTTTAGCATCTATTTTAACAATACTAGTTTTACTATTATTAACCCTATTAGAAATTGCAGTAGCAATAATTCAAGCTTATGTATTTGTACTTCTTTTAAGCCTATATTTACAGGAAAACGTATAAATGGCCCACCAATCACACGCCTATCATATAGTTGACCCCAGTCCTTGACCATTAACAGGAGCTATCGCCGCATTATTAATAACCTCCGGCTTAGCAATATGATTTCATTTCGGATCTATAATTATTATATCTTTAGGTTTAATTATTATACTTATAACGATATTTCAATGATGACGGGATATTATTCGAGAAGGAACATTTCAAGGGCATCACACTATCCCAGTTCAAAAAGGATTACGATACGGAATAATTTTGTTTATTACATCAGAAGTATTTTTTTTTCTTGGGTTCTTTTGAGCATTTTATAATTCAAGTTTAGCACCAACACCAGAGTTAGGGGAGTGTTGACCACCAATTGGTATTATTCCACTTGACCCATTCGAAGTCCCATTATTAAATACTGCAGTTTTATTAGCCTCGGGTGTTACAGTAACATGAGCCCATCATAGCATTATACAAGGCGACCGAAAAGAAGCAATCCAATCACTATTTTTTACCATTATTTTAGGCATATACTTTACCTTTCTTCAAGCAATAGAATATTATGAAGCCCCATTTACAATTGCTGATGGAGTTTATGGCTCAACATTTTTTGTAGCAACAGGCTTCCATGGATTACATGTAATTATTGGATCACTTTTCTTACTGGTATGCCTACTACGACAAATTAATTACCATTTTACATCCTATCACCATTTTGGATTTGAAGCCGCAGCATGATATTGACATTTTGTAGATGTGGTATGATTATTCCTCTATGTATCTATCTACTGATGAGGCTCATATCTTTTTAGTAAAAAATTACAAGTGACTTCCAATCATTTATTCCTAGTTAAAATCTAGGAAAAGATAATGAATTTAATTATAATCATAATAATAATTTCAACAATCTTATCATTTATATTAATTACTATTAGCTTTTGATTACCATTAAATAATCCGGATTCAGAAAAATTATCACCCTACGAATGCGGATTTGACCCTTTAGGGTCAGCGCGCCTCCCATTCTCAATTCGGTTCTTCTTAATCGCAATTCTATTCCTTCTGTTTGACCTTGAGATTGCCCTTCTATTACCCACACCATGAGCATCTCAATTATTTTTTCCAGAATTTACATTTATATGATCAACAATAATTCTTATTCTACTTTCAATTGGATTAGTATATGAATGAATCCAAGGTGGATTAGAATGAGCAGAATAAATATTTAATCTAAAAAAGATTACTAATTTCGACTTAGTAAATTTTGGTTAAATTCCAAAAATATTTTATGTCACCAACATATATTACTTTTTTTACAATATTTTTACTGGGTATTATAGGATTAGCATTTCACCGAACTCATCTTTTATCTGCCTTACTATGCCTAGAAGGAATAATACTAGCATTATTTATTGCTTTATCATTTTGGTCTACTCAATTTGAAATATTATCATACTTTTCTTTACCTATATTTATATTAACATTCTCAGCATGTGAAGCAAGTATAGGACTCGCATTAATAGTTGCCACCACACGCACCCACGGAAATGATCACCTAAAAAATCTTAATCTTCTACAATGTTAAAAATTCTTATTCCAACATTAATACTCCTGCCAATAGCATGATTTACTCCTAAAAACCTATTATGATCATTAATAACAACTAATAGTATAATTATTGCTATATTTAGCCTAATTATATTTAATTTACCATCTGAACATATAATTATAGTTAATAAGTATATAGGATTAGATCCTCTCTCATCGCCATTATTAATTTTAACATGCTGACTACTCCCAATAATGATTTTAGCAAGCCAAAATCATTTAAAAAATACTCCGGAAAACCGTCAACGTACATACATCACCATAATAATTATTTTACAGACTTCCTTAATTTTAGCATTTACTGCTACAGAAATAATTATATTTTACATTGCATTTGAAGCCACCTTAATCCCCACACTGATTATTATTACCCGTTGGGGTAATCAAGCAGAACGATTGAACGCAGGAACATATTTTTTATTTTATACATTAACAGGCTCTTTACCATTACTTGTAGCACTTCTAACTTTACAAAACTTCTCAGGATCCTTATCATTACTTTTACTTGAACTAATTAATCCTACACAACTTATAATATATTCTGATAAGATCTGATGAGTAGCATGCTTGCTAGCATTTATAGTAAAAATACCTCTCTACGGGGTACATTTATGACTTCCAAAAGCACATGTAGAAGCCCCAATTGCAGGATCAATAATTTTAGCAGCTGTTCTATTAAAACTAGGCGGGTATGGTATTTTACGAATTTCAATTATACTGACCCCCTTATCTAAAGAATTATCATATCCATTTATTATCCTAGCATTATGGGGGGTAATTATAACAAGTATAATTTGTATACGACAAACTGATTTAAAATCACTTATTGCATACTCTTCAGTAAGCCATATGGGCTTAGTTATTGCAGCCGCATTAATTCAAACCCCTTGAAGCCTCTCTGGTATAATTATTCTAATAATTTCTCATGGATTAATTTCATCTGCATTATTTTGCCTAGCAAATATAAACTATGAACGAACACACAGCCGAACTCTTTTACTTATACGAGGCACACAAACAATATTACCACTAATAGCAACTTGATGATTATTAGTTAATTTATCAAACATAGCCCTTCCCCCCTCATTAAATCTATGAGGTGAATTAACAATTATAGTATCTTTATTTAATTGATCAAACTGGACTATTTTAATTACTGGAATTGGCACACTAATTACAGCTTCATACACACTATACATATTTTTAATAACACAACGAGGGCCTATACCCATTCACCTAAACTCAACAATACCTACATTTACACGAGAACATTTTCTATTAGCCATTCATATAATCCCAATAATATTATTTATTCTTAAACCAGAAATTATTTCGGGTATATTTGTATGTTTAAATAATTTAAATAAAGTACTAGATTGTGATTCTAGAAACAAGAGTTAAATTCTCTTTTTAAACCGAGAAGAGTCAAGAGACACGGAAACTGCTAATTATCCACCCCTACGGTTAAAATCCGTAGTCTACTCAACTTTTAAAGGATAATAGTAATCCATTGGTTTTAGGAACCAAAAATTCTTGGTGCAACCCCATGTAAAAGTTATGAATTCAGTATTAATTTTTAATTCATCTATACTACTATCATTATTTATCCTTATATTCCCATTAATTTTACTCCTAATAAAAAAAACAAATTGGCCAGTAATTTATATTAAAAATTCTGTAAAATTTGCATTTTTAACCAGCCTAATCCCACTAATAATTTATATAGCCCACGGACTTGAATCTGTAGTGACTTCTTTTCATTGAATATCAGTTTTTAATACAGAAATTTATTCTAGCTTTAAATTTGATCAATTTTCTATTATTTTTTTTCCTATTGCTATGTTTGTAACATGATCAATTTTAGAATTCGCAACTTGATATATACATTTAGATAAAGATATCAACCGATTCTTTAAATATTTATTAATTTTTTTAATTGCAATAATAATTTTAGTAACCGCAAACAACTTATTTCAATTATTTATCGGTTGGGAGGGAGTAGGAATTATATCATTTATATTAATTGGGTGATGACATGCCCGAACAGACGCAAATACCGCAGCAATACAAGCCGTTATGTATAATCGAGTGGGGGATATTGGCTTAATTCTTAGTATAGCTTGACTTATAATATATACTAATTCGTGAGAAATTCAACAAATTTTCTTATTATATGATAATTCTATATTACCTTTACTAGGATTTATTCTAGCCGCTATGGGTAAATCTGCACAATTTGGCCTACACCCATGACTACCTGCTGCTATAGAAGGTCCAACCCCAGTCTCAGCACTACTTCACTCAAGTACTATAGTTGTTGCTGGTATTTTTTTACTCATTCGATTTCAACCTATATTTGAGAATAATAAAATAGCATTATCTATTTGTCTCTCTCTTGGGGCCCTGACTACCTTGTTTACAGCAGCTTGTGCACTAACCCAGAATGACATTAAAAAAATTATAGCATTCTCAACTTCAAGCCAATTAGGGTTAATAATAGTAACAATTGGATTGAATCAGCCACAACTAGCATTCTTTCATATCTGCACCCATGCATTTTTTAAAGCAATACTATTTTTATGCTCCGGATCAATTATTCATAGCCTAAACGATGAACAGGATATTCGTAAAATGGGCGGATTACAAAACCTTTTACCAATAACCACATCTTGTCTAACTATTGGGAGCCTAGCACTTACAGGAACCCCATTTCTTGCCGGATTTTTTTCTAAAGACGCAATTATTGAAGCAATAAATAACTCAAACTTAAACTCATTAGCAATAATTATAACATTAATAGCAACATCATTTACTGCAGTATATAGCTTTCGAATCATTTACTTCTCATCAATAAAATTTCCACGTCATCTACCCTTTTCCCCTATTAATGAAAACAATTGTTTAGTAATTAATCCTATTAAACGACTTGCTTGAGGCAGTATAATTTCAGGATTTCTTATTATCTTTAATATAACACCCATAAAAACTCAAATTTTAACAATACCACTTATTATAAAATTTTCAGCTCTCTTGGTATCTTTACTAGGATTATTTATAGCCACTGATATTGCAAATATTACATCAAAAAATATAATAAAAACAAAAATATTTATATTTTTTAACTTACTAGCATTTTTTCCTACCATTATTCACCGAATTACCCCGAAAACTAGCCTATTATGGGGACAAAATATTGCCACCCATATCACAGATATATCATGGTATGAAAAATCAGGACCAAAAGGATGATCAAACCAACAGTTGCCAGCTATCAAAACCATTAGTAACCTCCAAACAGGCCTAATTAAAGTATATATAATACTCTTCCTAGTTACCTCTATATTAACAATTACTTTATTTATATCTTACAGCACGTAAAGATCCGCGGGATAAACCACGGGTAATTTCCAAAACCACAAATAATGTTAAAAGTAATACCCATCCAGAAAACATTAAAAAATATCCCCCATAAGAATATATAACCCCAATCCCCCCTCAATCATAACCTATAGCACTAAACTCAGTGTTATAATTTGTAAACAAAAATTCTAAACTTACATTACAATTAAAAAAAATATAGCCTGAAATAATTATTAAAAAATAAAAAATTACATAAATAAATACTGACCAACTCCCTCATGCCTCAGGATAAGGCTCGGCCGCTAAAGAAGCAGAGTACGCAAACACAACTAACATACCCCCCAAATAAATTAAAAGTAAAACCAAGGATAAAAAGGATACCCCTAACTCAACCAACACTCAACACCCACAAACAGCCGCCAATACTAATCCTAAAGCAGCAAAATACGGTGATGGGTTTGATGCTACTGCAACCAAACCTAATACTAAACCTAATATACCTAAAAACCCCAAATACATCATTATTTTTACCAGGATTTTAACCTAGACCCTTGACCTGAAAAGCCAATGTTGTATTCAACTATAAAAATCTAATGGCCCACCCAATTCGAAAAACTCACCCATTATTAAAAATCGTTAATGGATCATTTGTAGACTTACCTACTCCATCAAACCTTTCATCATTATGAAATTTTGGTTCACTTTTAGGAATCTGCTTAATTTCACAAATTATTACAGGATTATTTCTTGCTATATATTATACAGCCGACACATCTTCAGCCTTTTCATCAGTAGCACATATCTGCCGAGATGTAAATTATGGCTGACTAGTCCGAAATATTCATGCTAACGGGGCATCATTCTTCTTTATCTGCATTTATATACATATTGGACGCGGACTTTATTATGGCTCATATATATATAAAGAAACTTGAAATATTGGTATTATCCTTTTATTCCTAGTTATAGCCACTGCCTTTGTAGGGTATGTTCTCCCATGAGGACAGATATCCTTCTGAGGGGCTACTGTCATTACTAACTTATTATCAGCAATCCCTTATATAGGAGACTTACTTGTTCAATGAATCTGAGGGGGGTTTTCCGTCGATAAAGCTACCCTTACTCGATTTTTTGCGTTTCATTTTTTATTTCCATTTCTAATTGTAGGAGCAAGTATTATTCACCTATTATTTCTTCATGAAACAGGCTCAAACAACCCAACAGGAATTACCTCAAATATAGACAAAGTGCCATTCCATCCGTATTTTTCATACAAAGATGCTATTGGATTTTTGATTATATTGATAGCACTAATTCTTTTATCATTGTTAACCCCAAATCTACTAGGAGATCCTGATAATTTTACACCTGCCAACCCATTAGTTACACCTCCCCATATCCAACCAGAGTGATATTTTTTATTTGCTTACGCAATCCTTCGATCTATCCCCAACAAATTGGGCGGAGTTTTAGCACTCCTTGCATCAATTATAATCCTAGCATTTATCCCAATATTTCATACATCAAAACAGCGCAGCTCAACTTTCCGACCATTAACTCAGTTAATATTTTGATTTCTAGTATCAAACACACTAGTCTTAACTTGAATCGGTGGCCAACCCGTAGAACAACCATTTATTGAGATCGGGCAAGCTGCGTCCGTCTTATATTTTTTACTATTTATTGTAATTATACCTCTCTCAGGATTATGAGAAAACAAATCACTAAAATGATACTTAGATAGCTTAACCAAAGCATCGGTCTTGTAAGCCGAAGATGAGAAATAATTCTCTCTCTAAGTACCCTATCCAGGCTTCACCACTTTCTCCGGGCTCCACCACTCGAACAGCCTCTCGCGAGCTAAATTATCGAACGTTCCTCTGGAACTCTACCAAATTTTTTTAAAAAAAAGTGTTCGAAAAAATCTTTCAAAAGGGGGGGATTTTCACCCCCGCCACTGGCCTCCAAAGCCAGAATTCTGGGACCTAAAATACCTCTTGTAGTAATTTTATCATCATCGAGTAACGCGGTGTACATATTATGTATATCGTACATTCATCTATTTACCCCATGGGAGTGTCTTTTAGACCCTCCTGATTTTTGATTTTACCCACAGGCGAGAAACCACCAACCTGACCCCCGAAGATCCATTAACCAGATCTATGGACATTGATTGTAGAGTGATTGTCATTTAACCTGAACCGACATCTGGTTTGAATCTATGAACATTGATTGTAGAGTGATGGTCTTTTAACTTGAACCGACATCTGGTAAAATGGCTGGCAACAAGGTGCACTTGACCCCCATAACTGAGTCGGGCCTCATCTGGCGTTTTTTTTTTTTTTTGTGAAGTCAATCCCCCATAAAGTCTTAAGTTGGGATTATTTTATCTAAATCTGAACATACGGTGCGTTATAATATTACTAGTATATATAATGTGTTATATTATTCATGAATTTAAGACATATAATTTTCTTCTAGTTGAATTCTCAATATTCTGTTTTAGCTTTTCCCCCCGGAGCTTGTTTATTTAAGATTCCAACTTTTGAACATGAGTTAAACTTTTATTTTAAGGTTAACCCCCCTACCCCCCATATTAATCTAATCAGTACTTTAATCTTTTTTTGGCCAACCCCCAAAGCAAAAAGAAATACTTGTGCACTTACGAAACTGGAATAACAACATTTTTTTTTTAATTAAAATGTTAAACGGAACAGGGCAAAATTATTTTAGAATATACTACCCGTAAAAAATTTTTTTTAGGGTTAATTACAGTATGCATATACTGTAA